ACAAGGACGAGGACTTTTTGGATTATGAATATGGACTTACTACGCAAAATTCAATGCGTAATCTCAGCATTCAATGTGTATTCCTGAATAATCTAATTTTTCAATTATTAAATCATTTCATTTTACCAAGTTCAACGTTAGCCAGATTAGTCAACATTTATATGTTTCGATGCAACAACAAGATTTTATTTGTAACAAGCAGTTTTGTTGCTTGGTTCATTGGTCAAATTTTATTCACAAAATGGCTTGGATTGGTATTATTCTGGATACGGCAAACTTATGCTTATGCTTATGGATCGAAGAAGTATAAGGGCCTTGTGTTGCATTGGAAGTACACTCTGTTAGACTGGACATGTATATCTTCTATGGATCAAGTCTTTCGTATTCCCTTATTCGCTATCTGTCTCTTCTATTTCGGCAGAGTACCATATCCTCTGATGAATCAGAAAGTGAAAAAAACAAAAGCCGAAAAACTAGAAATAAAAGAGCGGATGAAAGAAAAAAATCAAGAAAGGCAGGAAAAAAGAAATGGAAAAACAACTTCCAAAACGAAGGATACTCAATTAGTTAGAAATCCAGAAAGGGAGGAAAAGACTGATTTCCAGTTTACAAGAATTTTAGTTACTCAACTTTTTGATTCTAGACGATTCCATCGTCCATTACGGTATTATATCAAAAAAAATCCATTGTACGAGGGTTCTGTACAAGATATTCCTGTAAAAAATGAAATGGGACAATATTATTTTGGTACATGTCGAAGTGATGGAAAAAAAAGAATATCTTTTACATATAGACCAGGTTTCAAGGATTTTTTGGAATCGCTAGCAAAACGATTTGCTTTCGTATATTTTGTTTTGTTTAAGAAAGAAATGAGATTAAGAAGATTATCTAAATCTCAGGAATACCTATATAATAATTGGATTTCTAGCAATGAACAAAAAAAGTACAACTTAATCAATGAATTGAGAAGTCGAATCAAAGTTGTAGAAGAGAAAGAGGGATTTCTTCCTCTAGATATACTTGAAAAAAGAGCCAGATTATGTAATGATGAAAATGAGCAAGAATGTTTTTCTAAACAGAAGGATCCCCTTTTGAACGGACCAGATCGTAGTACAATGGACATATCAGACATAAAGCGTTTGTATAGTTCCAAAATTGAAAATAGAAAGAAGGAAGATCCCAAAGAAAAAATGGAAAAATCAGAAAAGACGGAAGATCCAAAAGAAAAATCAGAAAAGACGAAAGATCCAAAAGAAAAAGAAGAAAAGAAAAAGGAATTTGGTATGATGCGCGTACTAATGTTAGATCCAATAACAAGGATGTCTCCCTCCGATCGTTTACGGCTGATGGAACGAATAGCAAGAACTCCGAAAAGATTGATCTACACAATAGTTGTGACTGATCCAACTAATGAAAAAGTAACAACTATGCCAAAATTCAAAAAAATCATGATGGATGTTTTTGCTGCTGAATATGAGGAAATGCAGAAACATGTTCCTAAACGGCTAACGGACTTTATAGACGACATGGAAATACATGAAGAAAGACCAGTAAAAGATGAGGACGAAGAAAAAGAAAAAGAAAAGGAGGCGGAAGAAAAGGAGGAAAAAAAAGGCAAGGAAAAGTACCCAGAAATTGGAGAAATTGCTTTAAGAAGATTCAAAAACATTATTATTTATACAATGGAGGTGGGTGAGGATGATATGTTTGAAGACGAGAAGAAGAAGAAGGATGAACTTTCTACGAATGAGGGTCAGCAATCCGATGAGGAGCAACCAGAAGAGGTGACTCTGCCACATTACTCGCAAGTATCGGATTTTTCTCGAGGTTTAATCAGAGGAAGCATGCGTGCTCTAAGACGTAAAACAGTTATTTGGGACCTGTATCAACCATATGCGCGTTCCCCGATTTTTTTGGATCGAACAGAAAACACGCTTTTTTCTTTTTTTCGAAGAATTTTTTTTTCTGTTTTTGATATCTTTTTGAAACTCTTTGAAAAGATGAATGTCGTTCTTAGGAATTCGGTGGGGAGAAAACCAGAATGGCAAATCTTGCAGGAGGAAGAGACAAAGGAAGTGGATTTGGGAGAGGAAAAGAAAAAAATCAAGATGAAAAGAAAACAGAGCGAAGAAGAACAACGTAAAGCAATAGCAGAAGCTTGGGATGTAGATGATTTCGGTCAACAAATAAGAGGTTTTGTGTTATTAACCCACTCTTATCTTAGAAAATCCATTGTGTTACCTTCTTTGATAATAGCTAAAAATCTTGGCCGGATGGTATTATTCCAATCCACCGAATGGGATGAGGATTTCAAAGAATGGGATAAAGAAATGCATGTTAAATGTACCTATGATGGTGTTGAATTATCAGAAACAGAATTTCCCGAGAATTGGTTAAAGGATGGTATTCAGATAAAGATTCTATTTCCTTTCCGTTTGAAACCTTGGCGAAGATCTAAAAATAGAAAAGAAAAACCAAGAAAATCTTGTTTTTTAACCGTTTTTGGAGAGGAAACAAACGTACCTTTTGGGTCTCCCCGAAGACGACCTTCCTTTTTTAGACCCATTTATAAAGAACTCGAAAAAAAAATGAGAGAAGTGAAAAAGAAATTTTTTCCACTTTTTGAAGTTTTAAAAGAAAAAAAGAGAGGGATCATCCAAAAAGTAAATCAAAGAAAAGTATATGAACTGACTGAAAATGGAAAAGATTCAAAAATCAATAAGAATATTATTGACGAACCCACCGTTGGAATCCCATCCATGAATTGGACAATTGAGTCACTGATAGAAAGAAAAATGCAAAATCTTTCTGATAGAACAATCAGAATCAGGAATGAAATAGAACAAATCACAAAAGAAAAGAACAAAATACTTCTCGTTTGTGATGATAAAAGACCGGAATCACAGAAACCTATTTGGAAGATATTCCAAAGAAAAAGTATTCGATTAATACGTAAATCACATTATTTTCTAAAATTTTTCATTGAAAAAACATACATAAATATCTTGCTATGGATGATTAACAACCTTCCTAGGACTAGGATAAATTCACAACTTTTCTTTGAATCAATAAAAAAAATGATCAATAAATTCATTTACAAGAATAAAACAAATCAAGAAGGAAGAGAGGAAAGAGATAAAAATACAATAAACTTTTTTTCTACTCAAAAAAAGAATCATTCAAAAATGGATTATGACTTATCCTCTTTGTCCCAAGCATATGTATTTTACAAATTATCACAAAGCCCATTACTTAACAAGTATCGCTTGAGATCTTTACTTCAATATCATGAGACCTATCCTTTTATTAAGGATCAAATCAAAGATTATTGTCGAGGGATATTTGATTCCAAATCAAGGCATAAGAAAATGACTAAGAGTCAATTGTGGAGAAACTGGTTAAGGGGTCATTATCAATACAATTTATCTCAGACCAAATGGTCGCAATTAGAACCGCAAGAATGGCGAAATAGAATTCATCAACATTGTGTGATTCCAAATAAAGACTCAATGACATTGGATTCCTATAAAAAAGAAAAAGAAAATGTCATTGATTACGTGAAACAAAATTCTTATGGATTTGATTCATTCCCTAGTATAAAAGAAAAATTACAAAAAAACTACAGATATGATCTTTTATCAAATATATATATGAATTATGGGGCTAAAAAGGACTTATCTATTTATCGATTTGTCAGTATAGCTATTAGTGATCATCTAGAAGGTGCTTCTTATCCATGGAAAAGTCGAGATAGAAAATATGTTGATTGTAGAATTCTTCTTACAAAAAAGAACAAGATAGATACCTGTACCAATATAGATACCTGTACCAATATAGATACTTGCACCAATAACAATAAACTGATAAAGACCTGGGTCAATACACTGATAGGCAATTATCAAAATACTCAGACTGAAGAAGAAAGAATACAAAACAATTTGAACAAAAGATATATGGGCCAAAAAGAAGATCAAAAAGAAGATTCGGATAAAAAAAAAGATTTTTTGGATTGGAAGAAAATGAATAAAGAATGGAAAAAAAGGAATGAAGAAAGGGTTGTTGGATCAAATAGAGAATCTTGGTTCTTCCCAGAATTGGTACTACTTTTAAATGCATATAAGAAGAAACCATGGATTACCCCAATCCAATTACTTCTTTTTGATTTGGATCCTTGTAAAGATACAGAAAATCAAGATCCAAAAAATCAAGATCCAAAAAACGGCGAAAAAAAGGAATCAGAACCTGTTCAGGAAGGAAAAACTTATTATGTAAAAAAATCTAACAAAGAAGAAGATTTCATAGTACAAGTCCGTTTTGGAGAATACCTAAAAAAAAAGTTAGGTGAAGAAGAGAAAAAGAAGGAAGTCAGAAAAGCAAACGACATAGAAGATTTCGATTTCTTGGTGAAAAAATCTTTCCTTCATCAATTCAGATTGGATAACGCCCACACCAAGGAAAAAATAATGAGTACTATAGACGTGAGCTATCACCTGCTTAGACTGTGGAAAGCATATTTCAAGGAAAAGGAAGAGGGAGTTCCTATGCCCCGGAAAAGAGATCCACAAAAAGTAAGTTCAGCCACGATAGAGAAAAACGAGCTGGATTTGGAACTAATGGCCATGGGAAAAGATCCAAGTGACAGTGTCCCCATTTTGTTAGAAAATCAATTTCTGATTTTCGAAGAATTTCGTCTATGTCAGAAAATAGATGAGAAATCCATTTTCTATCAAATGATAAGTATCAATACCTCATCGTTCAATCAAAATGAGCATCAAACTCAGGATTTCCTTCGTCCTGAAGATATTCTATCTTCTAGACGTTGTAGAGAATTGCGAATTTTAAGTTCTTTCAATTACCCTAATTGGAATGTTACGGATAAAAAGACATTCTATGTAAATAAATATATGAATCGATTTGATTTAAATAAAAAAAACATAACAAACTCTGGCAATGAAGACGACATAACAAACTCTGGACAATTATTAAATGTTTTCAATGAGGAGGAACTTAATACAGATGCAAATGAATTCGTTAAATGCAAATCTTTTCTTTGGCCCAATTACCGATTAGAAGATTTATTATGTATGAATCGCTATTGGTTTGATACGAATAATGGAAGTCGTTTCAGTATGTTAAGGATACATATGTATCCACAATCTCGAATTCAAAAATAGTCTATTTCCTATACCATACCTATGGATATAGGAATAAAGAAATTAGCAGAATTTTTAAAGACATTTTTCCTTAATACATAAATGTATTATCTCCTTCTATCCAAATCAAATTCTCAATTTGATTTGGATAGAATAACAAAGTAGTATATAAATAAATCCAAATTTTTGTGTGTACTAGATTCAAATAACTGGCATAATTCTGATTTTTTGATTTTTCCTGATCGGAAAAATCATCCATGAAAAAGAAAGAAAAAAGATAGAAAAATTTTGTTATTTATGGTCAAAAATTCATTCACTCCCATTATTCCACAAGAAGAAAACAAGGGTTCTGTTGAATTTCAAGTATTCAGTTTCACCAATAAGATACAGAGGCTTACTTCCCATTTAGAATTGCACAAAAAAGATTTCTTATCGGAAAGGGGTCTACGAAAAATTCTGGGAAAACGTCAACGGTTGCTGGCTTATTTGTCAAAGAAAAATCGAGTACGTTATAATAAATTAATTGGTCAGTTGGATATTCGGGAGCCACAAACTCGTTAATTTCATCGTTTGAATTTTTTTTTAGTAGTATTCAATTTTTCATTTCGATGAGCCTCACTTTGAGGAATTCATGGAATAATGAATTCAGGAAGAAAAGATATGACTGTACCGGTTACAAGAAAAGATCTCATGATAGTCAATATGGGCCCTCACCACCCATCAATGCATGGTGTTCTTCGACTGATCCTTACTCTCGATGGTGAAGATGTTATTGATTGTGAACCCATATTGGGCTATTTACACAGAGGAATGGAAAAAATAGCGGAAAACCGAACAGTTATACAATATCTACCTTATGTAACACGGTGGGATTATTTAGCTACTATGTTCACAGAGGCAATAACGGTAAATGCACCAGAAAAATTGGAAAATGTTCAAGTACCTCAAAGAGCTAGCTATATCAGAGTAATTATGCTGGAATTGAGCCGTATAGCTTCTCATTTGTTATGGCTTGGACCTTTTATGGCAGATATCGGTGCACAGACTCCTTTCTTCTATATTTTCAGAGAAAGAGAATTGATATACAATCTATTCGAAGCCGCCACAGGTATGCGCATGATGCATAATTATTTCCGCATCGGGGGAGTAGCTGCTGATCTACCTTATGGATGGATAGAAAAATGTTTCGATTTCTGCGATTATTTTTTAACAGGAGTTGTTGAATATCAAAAACTTATTACACGGAATCCCATTTTTTTGGAACGAGTGGAAGGAGTGGGCATTATTGGTGAAGAAGAAGCAGTAAATTGGGGTTTATCCGGGCCGATGTTACGAGCTTCTGGAATCCAATGGGATCTTCGTAAAGTTGATAATTATGAGTGTTACAATGAATTCGATTGGGAAATCCAATGGCAAAAAGAAGGAGATTCATTAGCTCGTTATTTAGTACGAATCGGTGAAATGAGGGAATCCATAAAAATGATTCAACAGGCTCTAGAAGGAATTCCTGGAGGACCCTATGAGAATTTAGAAGTCCGACGCTTTGATAGAGCAAAGAATCCCGAATGGAATGATTTTGCATATAGATTTATAAGTAAAAAACCTTCACCCAATTTTGAATTGTCGAAACAAGAACTTTATGTGAGAGTGGAAGCCCCAAAAGGGGAATTAGGGATTTATTTGATAGGAGATAATAGTGTTTTCCCCTGGAGATGGAAAATCCGTCCACCCGGTTTTATAAATTTGCAAATTCTTCCTCAGCTAGTTAAAAGAATGAAATTGGCTGATATCATGACGATATTAGGTAGTATAGATATCATTATGGGAGAAGTTGATCGTTGAAATGATAATTGATACGACAGAAGTACAAACTATCAATTCTTTTTCTACATCGGGATTTTTCAAAGAAGTCTATGGACTGATATGGATTGTACCTATTTTTACCCTGATATTGGGAATCACAATAGGGGTACTAGTCATTGTTTGGTTAGAAAGAGAAATATCTGCAGCGATCCAACAACGTATTGGGCCTGAATATGCTGGTCCGTTGGGAATTCTTCAAGCTATAGCAGATGGGACTAAACTACTTTTTAAAGAGGACCTCCTCCCATCTCGAGGAGATATTCGTCTGTTTAGTGTCGGACCGTCTATAGCAGTCATATCAGTTCTACTAAGCTATTTAGTAATTCCTTTTGGGTATCGTCTTGTTTTAGCTGATCTCAGTATAGGTGTTTTTTTATGGATCGCCATTTCAAGTATTGCTCCTATTGGTCTTCTTATGTCAGGATATGGATCGAATAATAAATATTCCTTTTCAGGTGGTCTACGAGCTGCTGCTCAATCTATTAGTTATGAAATACCATTAACTCTATGTGTATTATCAATATCTCTACGTGTGATTCGTTGGAATATGAACTTTTACCTCTCTTTCTTCTAGAAATCAAAGAAAAAAAGAGGTTCAATGTATTGAATAGATATTCTCATTTTTTTATTCAGCATTCGGGTTGATGAGTTAAACTAGATAGTTATATGAGTGAAACAAAACAGCTTATCAATTTGTAGTAAGAACAAAAAATCTCATTCCCTATGTACAAGAATCAAGTTGAAGTAAACATAAGCAGCATAAACTGTTTACCCCAAGATTGCGATTTTTTGATTAGTCATCATATCTTGAAGCGGGTGCAAACAAAAGATCAACTGTATGGAGTTTCTACTACTGTCTTGTATGTATTACTATACCGGCGATCAATCAAAAGTCAGTGGACAGTTAGGAACACCAAGGTACGCAAAGGATTAGTAATAGAGATAATGGAAGGTATCAAAAAAGAGGTTTTCCACATAAAACGAATCATAATAAGGACTTGAAATTGGTAGAAATTATCAAGTAGTACTTCCCTACGATTCCGATCTAGAGTATGCTCCTATTCACTGATTAAAGAAATGACTATCAAGAACGAATTAATCCTTTATTTTTTTTTTTTGAAGTACCCTCCCCTGAGACAGAAGAAGAGGAAAAAAGAAATGGAATGCCAGAATGGAATGAATAATAAGAAAAAGATCTTTCTTTATTCTTTCTTTCCTCCATCCATATTCATACATATAGAATTCTTATCATGATTCATGAACTGATGTCTAATTCTTTCTATTTATTGATTGATATAACGAGTATTTTATTGAAAGATTCAGTTATTACCGAACAAAGAGAGATTCTCATTATAAAGGATAAGATCAATTCGGAAGCACCTTTTTTATTATTCTAGCAGACAGAATTCCATTGGTCTAATTTTGGACTCTCCGATGTATCTTTATTCTGTCTACCCCCAAAGAAAGATGGCGATAATACCGAACTAGTCCTTGCATTTTTGTGGCCATAGAGGAGCCGTATGAAGCTGAGGTTTCATGTACGGTTTTGAAATAGCGATGAAAACAGTCATGTTATTATCGACTATGATTTTCTAACAGTTCAAGTACAGTTGATATAGTTGAAGCACAGTCCAAATATGGTTTTTGGGGGTGGAATCTGTGGCGTCAGCCTATAGGCTTTCTAGTTTTTCTAGTTTCTTCTCTAGCCGAATGTGAGAGATTGCCCTTTGATTTACCAGAAGCAGAGGAGGAATTAGTAGCAGGTTATCAAACCGAATATTCAGGTATCAAATATGCTCTCTTTTATCTTGCTTCTTACCTAAATTTATTAGTTTCTTCATTATTTGTCACAGTTCTTTACTTAGGTGGGTGGAATTTCTCTATTCCGTACATATCCATTCCTGAACTTTTCAGAATCAATAAAATGGCTGGAATTTTTGGAATGACAATTGGTATCTTTATTACATTAGCTAAGGCTTATTTGTTTCTCTTCATTTCTATCACAACAAGATGGACTTTACCTAGGATGAGAATAGACCAGTTATTAAATCTTGGATGGAAATTTCTTTTACCTATTTCTCTAGGCAATCTGTTATTAACAACTTCTTCTCAACTTGTTTCACTATAAATAACAGAATACGATAACAAGATTCTCGATTCATAATCTCTCTCAAACAAGAGAAAGAAACTTCCATTTTTTCATGGATATTTACAATATGTTCCCTATGGTAACTGGGTTCATGAATTATGGTCAACAAACAATACGAGCTGCAAGGTACATTGGTCAAAGTTTCATAATTACCTTATCCCACACAAACCGTTTACCTGTCACTATTCAATATCCTTATGAAAAATCGATTATGTCAGAGCGTTTCCGGGGTCGAATCCACTTTGAATTTGATAAATGTATTGCTTGTGAAGTATGTGTTCGTGTATGCCCGATAGATCTACCCGTTGTTGATTGGAGATTGGAAAGAGATATTAAAAAGAAACAATTGCTTAATTATAGTATTGATTTCGGGGTTTGTATATTTTGTGGTAACTGTGTCGAGTATTGTCCAACAAACTGTTTATCAATGACTGAAGAATATGAACTTTCTACTTATGATCGTCATGAATTGAATTATAATCAAATTGCTTTGGGTCGGTTACCAATCTCAATAATTGGAGATTACACAATTCAAACAATTATGAATTCGACTCAAATCCAAATAGACAAAGAGAAATCCTTTGATTCAAGAACGATTACTAATTACTAAGATTTTTTTTGATAGAAAAAATCCAAGCTTTTTTTAGTTAGTCAGTAACTACAAATAAAACTCATAACTATTTATTGTGGAGAATCACTGTTTGATTGAAACTGAGAATCTATTTTTCGTGATGGGATGATCTCGAAATATCAAATTTGAACCACTATTCAAACTAGTCTTTTTTCGGATAAAAAACTCTATTTCTATTAATCCATATTTCCATTAATCCATATTTCCATTTCATTCTATGATAAATGTATCATAGACTATATTATATACAAGAAGAAAATAGGGTATAACCCCTTTTCCTTTCCTGGACCATTTAGTAAGGTCATGATATATTTCAAGTTCTTTATTTTTTTTATACATAATGGATTTACCTGGACCAATACATGATATTCTTGTGGTATTTCTGGGATCAGTTCTTGTATTAGGGGGTCTAGGGGTAGTATTATTTACCAATCCAATTTATTCTGCCTTTTCGTTGGGATTGGTTCTTATTTGTATATCCTTATTCTATGTTTCATTGAACTCCTATTTTGTAGCTGCCGCGCAGCTCCTTATTTATGTGGGAGCCATAAATGTATTGATCTTATTTGCTGTAATGTTCATGAATGGTTCAGAATATTCCAATGATTCCTATCTTTGGACCATTGGAAATGGGGTTACTTCACTGGTTTGTACAACTATTCTGTTTTCACTAATGACTACTATCCCAGATACATCATGGTACGGAATTCTTTGGACTACAAGATCAAACCAAATTATAGAACAGGACCTCATAAATAACGTTCAACAAATTGGGATTCATTTAGCAACAGATTTTTTTCTTCCGTTTGAACTCATTTCGATAATTCTTTTAGTTTCCTTGATAGGTGCAATTACCATGGCTCGACAATAAGAAATACTTAGAATGATTCTAAATTCAAATAATTTGAATATTCAATTCATGTTAAATGTTAATGAAATTTTTGAAAAAATAAAAAAAAAATTAGTGACTTTAAAGAGATTTCATTAACATTTAATTCGTTTTTGGAAGAAAAAGTAAAGAGAAAGAAAGTGAAGGAAATTAAGATTAAGAATAACAATAAAAAATATTTTTTATTGTTATTCTTAATTAACAATTATAAATAAAGATAGTTTACAAAGATTAAGATTAAGGAGTTAGTAAATTAATGATATTTGAACACGCGCTTTTTTTAAGTGTCTATTTATTTTCTATTGGTCTCTATGGATTGATCACAAGTCGAAACATGGTTAGAGCACTTATGTGCCTTGAACTTATACTTAATTCGGTTAATATAAATTTTGTATTATTTTCTGACATATTTGATAATCGACAATTAAAATATCTCCTTTTAATTGAATTTATGTGTTAAGAAGTCTATTTTTTTTTATGAATTGTAAATATCTATAATCTATATAGGACTTATAGTCTTATTGTTTGATTTATTCTTTTCTTATTGTATTATTTTTTATTGTTGTATTGTCCCTTATTGTCCCTCCTTTAAAAAGATAAGAATTGGTGAATCGGAAAAATTTTTAATTCTCAGAAAAAAACAATCTCAATTAACAATTAAGCTTTTTATTAACAATTAATCTTCTTATATCTTATATTTTATGGAACATATATATCAATATGCATGGATAATTCCTTTTCTTTCACTTCCGATTCCTATATTAATAGGACTTGGACTTATACTTATTCCGACAACAACGAAAAAAATTCGTCGCATATGGGCTTTTCCAAGTATTTTATTTTTAAGTATAATTATGATATTCTCCTTAAATTTGTCTATTCAACAAATAAATGGAGGTTTGATTTATCAATATCTGTGGTCTTGGATCATTAATAACGATTTTTCCGTAGAGTTTGGATATTTGATTGATTCACTTACTTCAATTATGTCAGTACTTATTACTACTGTTGGAATCACGGTTTTTATTTATAGTGACAACTATATGTCTCATGATCAAGGATATTTGAGATTTTTTGCTTATTTGAATCTTTTCAATGCTTCTATGTTGGGATTAGTTACTAGTTCAAATTTGATACAAATTTATATCTTTTGGGAAATAGTGGGAATGTGTTCCTATTTGCTAATAGGATTTTGGTTTACACGACCGCTTGCTACAAATGCTTGCCAAAAAGCTTTTGTAACTAATCGTGTAGGTGATTTTGGTCTATTGTTAGGAATCTTAGGTTTTTATTGGATAACTGGTAGTTTTGAATTTCGAGATTTATTTGAAATAACTAACAATTTAATCCATAACAATGGAGTGAATTCTATATTTTTGACTTTATGTGCTTTTTTATTATTTGTTGGTGCAATTGCTAAATCTGCACAATTCCCCCTTCACATATGGTTACCTGATGCCATGGAAGGACCCACTCCTATTTCTGCTCTTATACACGCCGCTACTATGGTAGCAGCGGGGATTTTTCTTGTAGCTCGATTATTTCCTCTTTTCTTAATAACACCTTATATAATGTATATTATTTCTTCAATAGGCGTAATAACATTATTGTTAGGAGCTACTTTGGCTCTTGCTCAAAAAGACATTAAAAGAAGCTTAGCCTATTCTACAATGTCTCAATTGGGTTATATTATACTAGCTTTAGGTATAGGTTCGTATCGAGCTGCTTTATTTCATTTGATCACCCATGCTTACTCTAAGGCTTTATTGTTTTTAGGATCAGGATCTATTATTCATTCAATGGAACCTATTGTTGGATATTCACCAGATAAAAGTCAAAATATGGTTCTTATGGGTGGTTTAACCAAATATATTCCAATTACAAGAATTGCCTTTTTATTGGGTACACTTTCTCTTTGTGGTATTCCACCCCTTGCCTGTTTTTGGTCTAAGGATGAAATTCTTAATGATAGTTGGTTGCATTCTACAATTTTCGGAATAATAGCTTACTTCACAGCAGGATTAACAGCATTTTATATGTTTCGAGTATATTTACTTACTTTTGATGGATATTTGCGTGTTCATTTTCAAGGTTACAGTAGTACTAAAAATACTTTATATTATTCAATATCTCTATGGGGTAAAAGTACATTGAACAGATCAAATATTAATAGCAATTTGTTTTTATCAACAATTAATAAACAGGTCTTGTTTTTTTCAAAAGATAAAAAGAATAATTTAAGAAATAGGATACATTACTTTAGTACTTATTTTGGGAAAAAATACACTTCTATATATCCTCATGAATTAGACAATACTATGCTATTTCCTCTTCTCCTATTAGTACTATTTACTGTGTTCATTGGTTCAATAGGAATTCACTTTAATGAAAGAGGAATAGATCTTGATGTATTATCAAGATGGTTAACTTCATCAACAAACCCTTTCGTTGAGAGTTCAAATTATTGTGTAATTTCATATGAATTTTTTCAAAATATACTTATTTCAATAAGTATAGCAACTTTTGGACTATGTATAGCATACATTTTCTATGGATCTATTTATTCTTCCTATCAGGATTTATATCTTATTAATTCTTTTTTTAAAAAAAGTGTTAAAAGAAGTTTCTTAGATCAAATAAAAAATGCAATGTACAACTGGTCATATAATCGCGGTTACATAGACATCCTTTATACTAATGTTTTCACATCGGGTATAAGAAGATTAAGTAAGTTCACTGAATTTTTTGATAGACATATAATCGATGGAATTCCTAACGGATTTGGTATTACAAGTTTTTTTCTAGCAGAAGGGGTTAAATATATAGGAGGTGGTAGGGTCTCGTTTTACCTATTCTTGTATTTATCTTTTTTATCATTTTTTTTATTTATTTTCCTATTTTTTTAATTTAATTAATACACATATTAATTTATTTTAATAATTTTTATATTTTAATAAAATGTTTTAATAAAAACTATAAAATAAATCTTATCAAAATTTTATTTTATAGTTCTTATAAAATTACAAATGTATTGTATATAATAAAAAAGCTTTTCTTCTGTTTAGTTTTTCTTTTCTTTATAGTTCAATACATGACTATAATACGTTCAATACATAACTATAATACCTTATAGTTGAATATTATTTTTTATTTAATTTATTAATAAAAAAACTCAAGTTTTCTAAAGCATTCAATAGTTTTTTTATCTTAATTATTTATAATTAGAATTTCAATTAATAAGATTCTCTGTTATTTTATTATATTTTTTATTCCCTCTTTTCTTTGTCTTAAATTTAGATACCTTATATATAAATATATTGTTCTTATAAATTCAAATCAAAGAACAATAAATATACAAGAATTATTTTGTTTTTAGATTTTAGAAAAATAAAAAATTCATGAATAATTCATTTTTTTATTTAACAATAAATGTCTTTCACATAAAACAATAAAAATAAATAATTTCCTTTCAATGGCAGTTCCAAAAAAACGTACTTCTATGTCAAAAAAACGTATTCGTAGAAATATCTGGAGAAAAAAAGGATATTTAACTGCAGTAAAAGCTTCTTCTTTAGCAAAATCAGTTTATATTAGGAATTCAAAAAGTTTTATTAAGAAACAATCAAATAATAAAGTTTTGGGTTTTGGTTTTTTTGTCGAACAACCAATTCAATCAATCGATATCGATCAAAATAGTATAGATTAAAAAACTAGCTTTAAAATAAAAAATTCACATAAATCTTAACTCATTAGATAGAGAAGACTTTCTATTCTGTACATAGAATAGAAAGTCTTCTCTAAAAGAAAATATCTTTTCTGTTCGTTTAATCTGTTGGTTTAAAATACTTATTTAATTTAAAAAACTTTTCACAATAGAAAAAATGAAAATATTTTTCTTCTATTGTGAAAAGTATAATAGAATTTCAATCAATAAAAATAGAAATTAATAATATATATTATTAATAATTCTTGATCAAGAGTTTTAAACTTGAGTGGGTTTTATAGTTTTTATCAATTTTACCATAAATAAAATTGATATGATATTATATGGACAAAAAAACTATTCAGTTATTTTTCTCTATTCTACTAAAATTTCTATTTACTAAGATATTAAATCATTAAGAGTAAATTCTTTATATTTATTGTGACATGAAGATAGAAATAGAAATGAAAGAACTTCATTCTTGATACAGAAAATCAGATAAATGAAAAATAAATAAAAAAATGGTCAGTTTTTTTACTAAAAAAGCAGGAATTATATTGTCTAAGTAAAACTTACTTTATTGAAGATTTCGATATAAAATAAAAAAAATTTATCGTTTATTATAAAAAAGGGATTTGAATCTTGACGATTGGTTGTGAATTGGCTTATTATTTTAAATAAGCCGCCATGGTGAAATTGGTAGACACGCTGCTCTTAGGAAGCAGTACCAAGTGTATCTCGGTTCGAGTCCGAGTGGCGGCATGTTCTAAAAAGGGTACAATATTTTATTAAAATATATTTAACAATTCTAAATCAGAAATTACAACGGCAAGAACTCTTTTATGATATTTAAAATTTTAGAACATATATTAAATCATATCTCTTTTTCAATCATTTCAATTGTAATTACGATTCATTTGATGACCTTATCAGTTCGTGAAATTGTCGAGTTAAGAAATTCTTCAGAAAAAGGTATAATAGCTACTTTTTTCTCTACAACAGGGTTGTTAATTTCTCGTTGGATTTATTCAGGGCATTTTCCCTTAAGCAATTTATACGAGTCTTTAATCTTCCTTTCATGTAGTTTCTGTATTATTCATATGATTCCCAAGACTTGGAATCATCAAAATGAATTAAGCATAATAACTACACCAAGTACCATTTTAACTCAAGGCTTTGCCACATCAGGTCTCTCAACTTACACCTATGCATCCACAATATTAGTGCCTGCACTGCAATCTCAGTGGTTAATGATGCATGTAAGTATGATGTTATTAAGTTATGCAGCTCTTTTATGCGGATCTTTATTATCAATTGCTCTTCTAATTATTACATTTCGAAAAAAAATTGACTCTTTTTCGATTAGTAAAATCAATTATTGGAAAGAAAAGATAAATATTTTGAAAAAGAACTCTTTTCCATTATTTAGAAATTATTACAAATATGAATTAATTGAACGTTTGGATTATTGGAGTTATCGTGTTATTAGTTTTGGATTTATATTTTTAACCGTAGGTATTCTTTGTGGAGCAGTATGGGCTAATGAAACCTGGGGATCCTATTGGAATTGGGATCCCAAAGAAACTTGGGCATTTATTACTTGGACTATATTTGCAATTTATTTACATATTAGAACGAACCCAAGTTGGAAAGGTAAAAATTCTGCGTTTGTAGCTTCTATCGGATTTCTTGTTATTTGGATATGCTATTTTGGTATCAATCTATTAGGAATAGGTTTACATAGTTACGGTTCATTCATTCAAGTTCATATATAATGAAATATTCATATATAATTCTATATATAATAGAAAGGTAAAAGAAAAAGAGATTTTCTTCTATAGTATAGATATATTTAGCAAAAGCCTTTTTTGTTAGTTTTTGAGAATCATTTACATTTAGATGATTCTCAAAAACTCAAGATATATCTGATTAAGATAAAAATTTCATTCATTACATTATGGAATAAAACGAAAAAATCTTTCAAATCAAGAAATTAAAATTAGATATACAAATCTATCTATATATAGAAGTTTTTCCTTATACATGAATAAATAGAAGATTATCCATGATAATAATTAGATAAAATCTTTTGTACTCTCTCAACTGATAATGAGAAAACAAAATCAGGATAAATACCAATTCCTATTATTGGGAAAAAAAGACAGATTGAAAGGAAGAGTTCTCGTGATCCAGAATCCGAATCAAAAAAATTTGAGTTTGAAACGTGAAATAACTTGTACCCGTAGAAAATCTGACGTAACATAGATAATAAATAAATAGGAGTTAATATTATTCCAAGAGCCATTACGCAAATAATTATGATTTTTGACATTAAAAGATATTTTTGACTAGTAATGAGTCCCAGAAATACTAAAAATTCCGCAATAAAACCGCTCATTCCCGGTAATGCAAGAGAAGCCATCGAGAAACTACTGAACAAAGAGAATATTTTTGGCATTGAGATGGATATTCCTCCCATTTCTTCAAGATATACAAGACGTATTCTATCACAACTTGCCCCTACCAAGAAAAAAAGTCCAGCACCAATAAATCCATGAGAAAGCATTTGCAAAATGGCTCCATTTAATCCCATATCGGTTATAGAACCAATTCCTATAGCTATGAAACCCATATGAGATACAGAAGAATATGCAATTCTCTTTTTTAAATTGCGTTGACCAAGAGAAGTTAAAGCCCCGTAAATGATTTGTATCATTCCTATTATTACTAACCAGGGAGAAAATATAGAATGAGCATGGGGTAATAATTCCATATTAATCCGAATTAATCCATATGCTCCCATTTTTAATAAAATCCCGGCTAAGAGCATACATGTACTATAATGTGCTTCTCCATGGGTATCTGGTAACCACGTGTGTAAGGGTATAACCGGCAATTTGACAGCATATGCAATAAGGAATCCAATATAGAATATTATTTCTAATACAACAGGATACGGTTGATTTATTAATCTTTCAAAATCTAGTGTCGGTTTATTGGAAGCGTACAAACCCATACCTAGGACTCCAATTAATAAAAAGATAGAGCCTCCTGCTGTGTATAAAATAAATTTAGTAGCTGAGTAAAGACGTTTCTTACCCCCCCACATGGATAAAAGTAAGTAAACAGGAATTAATTCTAACTCCCACATGATAAAGAAAAGTAAAAGGTCTTGAGAAGAAAATAATCCTATTTGACCACTATACATTGCTAACATTAGAAAATAGAACAATTTATAATTTCGAGTAACTGGCCAAGCTGCTAAACTGGCTAAAGTAGTAATAAATCCTGTCAGTAAAATAGGTCCTATAGAAAGTCCATCGACTCCCAATCTCCAGTGGAAATCAAAAACATCTATCCATTTCAAATCTTCCTTCAGTTGAATTAATTTATCATCAAATTGGAAATGATAACCGAACACATAAGCTATTAGAATAAGTTCTAACAAACATATACATAGAGTATACCATCGATATATATTATTGCCTTTATGAGGAAAAAAGAAAATAAAAGAACCTGCGAATATGGGAAAAACAACAAGTATTGTTAACCAAGGAAAATAATTCATGATAAGAACGAGATAAGTTTTGACCAGAAAAACCCGTGCTCGAAATTATAGATTTCATCGAGTACAGGTTTTTTCGGTAAAGAGGAATCAAATGATTCAAGTGGAACTTTTTGTAACGTATCAATAAGTTAAAGCCATACTACGAGTTGTTTCAGGTCCTAGATAAACACGGACACTTAAAAAATCTGTTGGGCAGGCAGATTCACATCTTTTACAACCTACACAATCTTCTGTTCTTGGTGCGGAAGCAATTTGCTTGGCTTTACATCCATCCCAAGGTATCATTTCCAATACATCTGTAGGACAAGCTCGCACACATTGAGTACATCCTATACAGGTATCATAAATTTTGACTGAATGTGACATTACAATTTCTAAACTCTCTCTAATTTTTAAAATAAAAAGTTTTCAATCTGGTCAAAGTAGGAAGCGAATCAAATATATTCTAGACACCAGATGAAACAATGACTTATTAAAAATTGAATAATCAATATAATATAATTGAATCTGCTTAAAAAAAGCTTAAAAGAAGGCAAAAAGATTTAGAATTTGATCTTAACGATTTTTATCAAATGAGTTGGACATACTAATGCGAATTTGTTCACCGATTGGTTATTCTTATTTCACTAAAAAATATAATATATTCAATTCCAAAATTCAACAAATAAGAAAATCAATTAATAATAAAAACTAAAAAACAAATAAATAAAAATAAGAGAATTGAAATATTCAAAATTCTTTGATTTTATTTTTTAATTTAAAACATTTGAACATTTCAATTGTTTTTTATTTAACTTTTTTTGGATGGTTTATATTTTGCATGGTTTAATTAAATATAAATTAATTACTTAATAAATTCGATTGATTGATACTAATTGATTTTTTGTTACGATGAATAGATGAAACAATCGCTAATCCGATAGCGGCTTCAGCAGCTGCAATAGCTATAACAAAGATGGAGAAAATATCTCCTTTTAATTGTCGATTATCAAATATGTCAGAAAATAATACAAAATTTATATTAACCGAATTAAGTATAAGTTCAAGGCACATAAGTGCTCTAACCATGTTTCGACTTGTGATCAATCCATAGAGACCAATAGAAAATAAATAGACACTTAAAAAAAGCGCGTGTTCAAATATCATTAATTTACTAACTCCTTAATCTTAATCTTTGTAAACTATCTTTATTTATAATTGTTAATTAAGAATAACAATAAAAAATATTTTTTATTGTTATTCTTAATCTTAATTTCCTTCACTTTCTTTCTCTTTACTTTTTCTTCCAAAAACGAATTAAATGTTAATGAAATCTCTTTAAAGTCACTAATTTTTTTTTTATTTTTTCAAAAATTTCATTAACATTTAACATGAATTGAATATTCAAATTATTTGAATTTAGAATCATTCTAAGTATTTCTTATTGTCGAGCCATGGTAATTGCACCTATCAAGGAAACTAAAAGAATTATCGAAATGAGTTCAAACGGAAGAAAAAAATCTGTTGCTAAATGAATCCCAATTTGTTGAACGTTATTTATGAGGTCCTGTTCTATAATTTGGTTTGATCTTGTAGTCCAAAGAATTCCGTACCATGATGTATCTGGGATAGTAGTCATTAGTGAAAACAGAATAGTTGTACAAACCAGTGAAGTAACCCCATTTCCAATGGTCCAAAGATAGGAATCATTGGAATATTCTGAACCATTCATGAACATTACAGCAAATAAGATCAATACATTTATGGCTCCCACATAAATAAGGAGCTGCGCGGCAGCTACAAAATAGGAGTTCAATGAAACATAGAATAAGGATATACAAATAAGAACCAATCCCAACGAAAAGGCAGAATAAATTGGATTGGTAAATAATACTACCCCTAGACCCCCTAATACAAGAACTGATCCCAGAAATACCACAAGAATATCATGTATTGGTCCAGGTAAATCCATTATGTATAAAAAAAATAAAGAACTTGAAATATATCATGACCTTACTAAATGGTCCAGGAAAGGAAAAGGGGTTATACCCTATTTTCTTCTTGTATATAATATAGTCTATGATACATTTATCATAGAATGAAATGGAAATATGGATTAATGGAAATATGGATTAATAGAAATAGAGTTTTTTATCCGAAAAAAGACTAGTTTGAATAGTGGTTCAAATTTGATATTTCGAGATCATCCCATCACGAAAAATAGATTCTCAGTTTCAATCAAACAGTGATTCTCCACAATAAATAGTTATGAGTTTTATTTGTAGTTACTGACTAACTAAAAAAAGCTTGGATTTTTTCTATCAAAAAAAATCTTAGTAATTAGTAATCGTTCTTGAATCAAAGGATTTCTCTTTGTCTATTTGGATTTGAGTCGAATTCATAATTGTTTGAATTGTGTAATCTCCAATTATTGAGATTGGTAACCGACCCAAAGCAATTTGATTATAATTCAATTCATGACGATCATAAGTAGAAAGTTCATATTCTTCAGTCATTGATAAACAGTTTGTTGGACAATACTCGACACAGTTACCACAAAATATACAAACCCCGAAATCAATACTATAATTAAGCAATTGTTTCTTTTTAATATCTCTTTCCAATCTCCAATCAACAACGGGTAGATCTATCGGGCATACACGAACACATACTTCACAAGCAATACATTTATCAAATTCAAAGTGGATTCGACCCCGGAAACGCTCTGACATAATCGATTTTTCATAAGGATATTGAATAGTGACAGGTAAACGGTTTGTGTGGGATAAGGTAATTATGAAACTTTGACCAATGTACCTTGCAGCTCGTATTGTTTGTTGACCATAATTCATGAACCCAGTTACCATAGGGAACATATTGTAAATATCCATGAAAAAATGGAAGTTTCTTTCTCTTGTTTGAGAGAGATTATGAATCGAGAATCTTGTTATCGTATTCTGTTATTTATAGTGAAACAAGTTGAGAAGAAGTTGTTAATAACAGATTGCCTAGAGAAATAGGTAAAAGAAATTTCCATCCAAGATTTAATAACTGGTCTATTCTCATCCTAGGTAAAGTCCATCTTGTTGTGATAGAAATGAAGAGAAACAAATAAGCCTTAGCTAATGTAATAAAGATACCAATTGTCATTCCAAAAATTCCAGCCATTTTATTGATTCTGAAAAGTTCAGGAATGGATATGTACGGAATAGAGAAATTCCACCCACCTAAGTAAAGAACTGTGACAAATAATGAAGAAACTAATAAATTTAGGTAAGAAGCAAGATAAAAGAGAGCATATTTGATACCTGAATATTCGGTTTGATAACCTGCTACTAATTCCTCCTCTGCTTCTGGTAAATCAAAGGGCAATCTCTCACATTCGGCTAGAGAAGAAACTAGAAAAACTAGAAAGCCTATAGGCTGACGCCACAGATTCCACCCCCAAAAACCATATTTGGACTGTGCTTCAACTATATCAACTGTACTTGAACTGTTAGAAAATCATAGTCGATAATAACATGACTGTTTTCATCGCTATTTCAAAACCGTACATGAAACCTCAGCTTCATACGGCTCCTCTATGGCCACAAAAATGCAAGGACTAGTTCGGTATTATCGCCATCTTTCTTTGGGGGTAGACAGAATAAAGATACATCGGAGAGTCCAAAATTAGACCAATGGAATTCTGTCTGCTAGAATAATAAAAAAGGTGCTTCCGAATTGATCTTATCCTTTATAATGAGAATCTCTCTTTGTTCGGTAATAACTGAATCTTTCAATAAAATACTCGTTATATCAATCAATAAATAGAAAGAATTAGACATCAGTTCATGAATCATGATAAGAATTCTATATGTATGAATATGGATGGAGGAAAGAAAGAATAAAGAAAGATCTTTTTCTTATTATTCATTCCATTCTGGCATTCCATTTCTTTTTTCCTCTTCTTCTGTCTCAGGGGAGGGTACTTCAAAAAAAAAAAATAAAGGATTAATTCGTTCTTGATAGTCATTTCTTTAATCAGTGAATAGGAGCATACTCTAGATCGGAATCGTAGGGAAGTACTACTTGATAATTTCTACCAATTTCAAGTCCTTATTATGATTCGTTTTATGTGGAAAACCTCTTTTTTGATACCTTCCATTATCTCTATTACTAATCCTTTGCGTACCTTGGTGTTCCTAACTGTCCACTGACTTTTGATTGATCGCCGGTATAGTAATACATACAAGACAGTAGTAGAAACTCCATACAGTTGATCTTTTGTTTGCACCCGCTTCAAGATATGATGACTAATCAAAAAATCGCAATCTTGGGGTAAACAGTTTATGCTGCTTATGTTTACTTCAACTTGATTCTTGTACATAGGGAATGAGATTTTTTGTTCTTACTACAAATTGATAAGCTGTTTTGTTTCACTCATATAACTATCTAGTTTAACTCATCAACCCGAATGCTGAATAAAAAAATGAGAATATCTATTCAATACATTGAACCTCTTTTTTTCTTTGATTTCTAGAAGAAAGAGAGGTAAAAGTTCATATTCCAACGAATCACACGTAGAGATATTGATAATACACATAGAGTTAATGGTATTTCATAACTAATAGATTGAGCAGCAGCTCGTAGACCACCTGAAAAGGAATATTTATTATTCGATCCATATCCTGACATAAGAAGACCAATAGGAGCAATACTTGAAATGGCGATCCATAAAAAAACACCTATACTGAGATCAGCTAAAACAAGACGATACCCAAAAGGAATTACTAAATAGCTTAGTAGAACTGATATGACTGCTATAGACGGTCCGACACTAAACAGACGAATATCTCCTCGAGATGGGAGGAGGTCCTCTTTAAAAAGTAGTTTAGTCCCATCTGCTATAGCTTGAAGAATTCCCAACGGACCAGCATATTCAGGCCCAATACGTTGTTGGATCGCTGCAGATATTTCTCTTTCTAACCAAACAATGACTAGTACCCCTATTGTGATTCCCAATATCAGGGTAAAAATAGGTACAATCCATATCAGTCCATAGACTTCTTTGAAAAATCCCGATGTAGAAAAAGAATTGATAGTTTGTACTTCTGTCGTATCAATTATCATTTCAACGATCAACTTCTCCCATAATGATATCTATACTACCTAATATCGTCATGATATCAGCCAATTTCATTCTTTTAACTAGCTGAGGAAGAATTTGCAAATTTATAAAACCGGGTGGACGGATTTTCCATCTCCAGGGGAAAACACTATTATCTCCTATCAAATAAATCCCTAATTCCCCTTTTGGGGCTTCCACTCTCACATAAAGTTCTTGTTTCGACAATTCAAAATTGGGTGAAGGTTTTTTACTTATAAATCTATATGCAAAATCATTCCATTCGGGATTCTTTGCTCTATCAAAGCGTCGGACTTCTAAATTCTCATAGGGTCCTCCAGGAATTCCTTCTAGAGCCTGTTGAATCATTTTTATGGATTCCCTCATTTCACCGATTCGTACTAAATAACGAGCTAATGAATCTCCTTCTTTTTGCCATTGGATTTCCCAATCGAATTCATTGTAACACTCATAATTATCAACTTTACGAAGATCCCATTGGATTCCAGAAGCTCGTAACATCGGCCCGGATAAACCCCAATTTACTGCTTCTTCTTCACCAATAATGCCCACTCCTTCCACTCGTTCCAAAAAAATGGGATTCCGTGTAATAAGTTTTTGATATTCAACAACTCCTGTTAAAAAATAATCGCAGAAATCGAAACATTTTTCTATCCATCCATAAGGTAGATCAGCAGCTACTCCCCCGATGCGGAAATAATTATGCATCATGCGCATACCTGTGGCGGCTTCGAATAGATTGTATATCAATTCTCTTTCTCTGAAAATATAGAAGAAAGGAGTCTGTGCACCGATATCTGCCATAAAAGGTCCAAGCCATAACAAATGAGAAGCTATACGGCTCAATTCCAGCATAATTACTCTGATATAGCTAGCTCTTTGAGGTACTTGAACATTTTCCAATTTTTCTGGTGCATTTACCGTTATTGCCTCTGTGAACATAGTAGCTAAATAATCCCACCGTGTTACATAAGGTAGATATTGTATAACTGTTCGGTTTTCCGCTATTTTTTCCATTCCTCTGTGTAAATAGCCCAATATGGGTTCACAATCAATAACATCTTCACCATCGAGAGTAAGGATCAGTCGAAGAACACCATGCATTGATGGGTGGTGAGGGCCCATATTGACTATCATGAGATCTTTTCTTGTAACCGGTACAGTCATATCTTTTCTTCCTGAATTCATTATTCCATGAATTCCTCAAAGTGAGGCTCATCGAAATGAAAAATTGAATACTACTAAAAAAAAATTCAAACGATGAAATTAACGAGTTTGTGGCTCCCGAATATCCAACTGACCAATTAATTTATTATAACGTACTCGATTTTTCTTTGACAAATAAGCCAGCAACCGTTGACGTTTTCCCAGAATTTTTCGTAGACCCCTTTCCGATAAGAAATCTTTTTTGTGCAATTCTAAATGGGAAGTAAGCCTCTGTATCTTATTGGTGAAACTGAATACTTGAAATTCAACAGAACCCTTGTTTTCTTCTTGTGGAATAATGGGAGTGAATGAATTTTTGACCATAAATAACAAAATTTTTCTATCTTTTTTCTTTCTTTTTCATGGATGATTTTTCCGATCAGGAAAAATCAAAAAATCAGAATTATGCCAGTTATTTGAATCTAGTACACACAAAAATTTGGATTTATTTATATACTACTTTGTTATTCTATCCAAATCAAATTGAGAATTTGATTTGGATAGAAGGAGATAATACATTTATGTATTAAGGAAAAATGTCTTTAAAAATTCTGCTAATTTCTTTATTCCTATATCCATAGGTATGGTATAGGAAATAGACTATTTTTGAATTCGAGATTGTGGATACATATGTATCCTTAACATACTGAAACGACTTCCATTATTCGTATCAAACCAATAGCGATTCATACATAATAAATCTTCTAATCGGTAATTGGGCCAAAGAAAAGATTTGCATTTAACGAATTCATTTGCATCTGTATTAAGTTCCTCCTCATTGAAAACATTTAATAATTGTCCAGAGTTTGTTATGTCGTCTTCATTGCCAGAGTTTGTTATGTTTTTTTTATTTAAATCAAATCGATTCATATATTTATTTACATAGAATGTCTTTTTATCCGTAACATTCCAATTAGGGTAATTGAAAGAACTTAAAATTCGCAATTCTCTACAACGTCTAGAAGATAGAATATCTTCAGGACGAAGGAAATCCTGAGTTTGATGCTCATTTTGATTGAACGATGAGGTATTGATACTTATCATTTGATAGAAAATGGATTTCTCATCTATTTTCTGACATAGACGAAATTCTTCGAAAATCAGAAATTGATTTTCTAACAAAATGGGGACACTGTCACTTGGATCTTTTCCCATGGCCATTAGTTCCAAATCCAGCTCGTTTTTCTCTATCGTGGCTGAACTTACTTTTTGTGGATCTCTTTTCCGGGGCATAGGAACTCCCTCTTCCTTTTCCTTGAAATATGCTTTCCACAGTCTAAGCAGGTGATAGCTCACGTCTATAGTACTCATTATTTTTTCCTTGGTGTGGGCGTTATCCAATCTGAATTGATGAAGGAAAGATTTTTTCACCAAGAAATCGAAATCTTCTATGTCGTTTGCTTTTCTGACTTCCTTCTTTTTCTCTTCTTCACCTAACTTTTTTTTTAGGTATTCTCCAAAACGGACTTGTACTATGAAATCTTCTTCTTTGTTAGATTTTTTTACATAATAAGTTTTTCCTTCCTGAACAGGTTCTGATTCCTTTTTTTCGCCGTTTTTTGGATCTTGATTTTTTGGATCTTGATTTTCTGTATCTTTACAAGGATCCAAATCAAAAAGAAGTAATTGGATTGGGGTAATCCATGGTTTCTTCTTATATGCATTTAAAAGTAGTACCAATTCTGGGAAGAACCAAGATTCTCTATTTGATCCAACAACCCTTTCTTCATTCCTTTTTTTCCATTCTTTATTCATTTTCTTCCAATCCAAAAAATCTTTTTTTTTATCCGAATCTTCTTTTTGATCTTCTTTTTGGCCCATATATCTTTTGTTCAAATTGTTTTGTATTCTTTCTTCTTCAGTCTGAGTATTTTGATAATTGCCTATCAGTGTATTGACCCAGGTCTTTATCAGTTTATTGTTATTGGTGCAAGTATCTATATTGGTACAGGTATCTATATTGGTACAGGTATCTATCTTGTTCTTTTTTGTAAGAAGAATTCTACAATCAACATATTTTCTATCTCGACTTTTCCATGGATAAGAAGCACCTTCTAGATGATCACTAATAGCTATACTGACAAATCGATAAATAGATAAGTCCTTTTTAGCCCCATAATTCATATATATATTTGATAAAAGATCATATCTGTAGTTTTTTTGTAATTTTTCTTTTATACTAGGGAATGAATCAAATCCATAAGAATTTTGTTTCACGTAATCAATGACATTTTCTTTTTCTTTTTTATAGGAATCCAATGTCATTGAGTCTTTATTTGGAATCACACAATGTTGATGAATTCTATTTCGCCATTCTTGCGGTTCTAATTGCGACCATTTGGTCTGAGATAAATTGTATTGATAATGACCCCTTAACCAGTTTCTCCACAATTGACTCTTAGTCATTTTCTTATGCCTTGATTTGGAATCAAATATCCCTCGACAATAATCTTTGATTTGATCCTTAATAAAAGGATAGGTCTCATGATATTGAAGTAAAGATCTCAAGCGATACTTGTTAAGTAATGGGCTTTGTGATAATTTGTAAAATACATATGCTTGGGACAAAGAGGATAAGTCATAATCCATTTTTGAATGATTCTTTTTTTGAGTAGAAAAAAAGTTTATTGTATTTTTATCTCTTTCCTCTCTTCCTTCTTGATTTGTTTTATTCTTGTAAATGAATTTATTGATCATTTTTTTTATTGATTCAAAGAAAAGTTGTGAATTTATCCTAGTCCTAGGAAGGTTGTTAATCATCCATAGCAAGATATTTATGTATGTTTTTTCAATGAAAAATTTTAGAAAATAATGTGATTTACGTATTAATCGAATACTTTTTCTTTGGAATATCTTCCAAATAGGTTTCTGTGATTCCGGTCTTTTATCATCACAAACGAGAAGTATTTTGTTCTTTTCTTTTGTGATTTGTTCTATTTCATTCCTGATTCTGATTGTTCTATCAGAAAGATTTTGCATTTTTCTTTCTATCAGTGACTCAATTGTCCAATTCATGGATGGGATTCCAACGGTGGGTTCGTCAATAATATTCTTATTGATTTTTGAATCTTTTCCATTTTCAGTCAGTTCATATACTTTTCTTTGATTTACTTTTTGGATGATCCCTCTCTTTTTTTCTTTTAAAACTTCAAAAAGTGGAAAAAATTTCTTTTTCACTTCTCTCATTTTTTTTTCGAGTTCTTTATAAATGGGTCTAAAAAAGGAAGGTCGTCTTCGGGGAGACCCAAAAGGTACGTTTGTTTCCTCTCCAAAAACGGTTAAAAAACAAGATTTTCTTGGTTTTTCTTTTCTATTTTTAGATCTTCGCCAAGGTTTCAAACGGAAAGGAAATAGAATCTTTATCTGAATACCATCCTTTAACCAATTCTCGGGAAATTCTGTTTCTGATAATTCAACACCATCATAGGTACATTTAACATGCATTTCTTTATCCCATTCTTTGAAATCCTCATCCCATTCGGTGGATTGGAATAATACCATCCGGCCAAGATTTTTAGCTATTATCAAAGAAGGTAACACAATGGATTTTCTAAGATAAGAGTGGGTTAATAACACAAAACCTCTTATTTGTTGACCGAAATCATCTACATCCCAAGCTTCTGCTATTGCTTTACGTTGTTCTTCTTCGCTCTGTTTTCTTTTCATCTTGATTTTTTTCTTTTCCTCTCCCAAATCCACTTCCTTTGTCTCTTCCTCCTGCAAGATTTGCCATTCTGGTTTTCTCCCCACCGAATTCCTAAGAACGACATTCATCTTTTCAAAGAGTTTCAAAAAGATATCAAAAACAGAAAAAAAAATTCTTCGAAAAAAAGAAAAAAGCGTGTTTTCTGTTCGATCCAAAAAAATCGGGGAACGCGCATATGGTTGATACAGGTCCCAAATAACTGTTTTACGTCTTAGAGCACGCATGCTTCCTCTGATTAAACCTCGAGAAAAATCCGATACTTGCGAGTAATGTGGCAGAGTCACCTCTTCTGGTTGCTCCTCATCGGATTGCTGACCCTCATTCGTAGAAAGTTCATCCTTCTTCTTCTTCTCGTCTTCAAACATATCATCCTCACCCACCTCCATTGTATAAATAATAATGTTTTTGAATCTTCTTAAAGCAATTTCTCCAATTTCTGGGTACTTTTCCTTGCCTTTTTTTTCCTCCTTTTCTTCCGCCTCCTTTTCTTTTTCTTTTTCTTCGTCCTCATCTTTTACTGGTCTTTCTTCATGTATTTCCATGTCGTCTATAAAGTCCGTTAGCCGTTTAGGAACATGTTTCTGCATTTCCTCATATTCAGCAGCAAAAACATCCATCATGATTTTTTTGAATTTTGGCATAGTTGTTACTTTTTCATTAGTTGGATCAGTCACAACTATTGTGTAGATCAATCTTTTCGGAGTTCTTGCTATTCGTTCCATCAGCCGTAAACGATCGGAGGGAGACATCCTTGTTATTGGATCTAACATTAGTACGCGCATCATACCAAATTCCTTTTTCTTTTCTTCTTTTTCTTTTGGATCTTTCGTCTTTTCTGATTTTTCTTTTGGATCTTCCGTCTTTTCTGATTTTTCCATTTTTTCTTTGGGATCTTCCTTCTTTCTATTTTCAATTTTGGAACTATACAAACGCTTTATGTCTGATATGTCCATTGTACTACGATCTGGTCCGTTCAAAAGGGGATCCTTCTGTTTAGAAAAACATTCTTGCTCATTTTCATCATTACATAATCTGGCTCTTTTTTCAAGTATATCTAGAGGAAGAAATCCCTCTTTCTCTTCTACAACTTTGATTCGACTTCTCAATTCATTGATTAAGTTGTACTTTTTTTGTTCATTGCTAGAAATCCAATTATTATATAGGTATTCCTGAGATTTAGATAATCTTCTTAATCTCATTTCTTTCTTAAACAAAACAAAATATACGAAAGCAAATCGTTTTGCTAGCGATTCCAAAAAATCCTTGAAACCTGGTCTATATGTAAAAGATATTCTTTTTTTTCCATCACTTCGACATGTACCAAAATAATATTGTCCCATTTCATTTTTTACAGGAATATCTTGTACAGAACCCTCGTACAATGGATTTTTTTTGATATAATACCGTAATGGACGATGGAATCGTCTAGAATCAAAAAGTTGAGTAACTAAAATTCTTGTAAACTGGAAATCAGTCTTTTCCTCCCTTTCTGGATTTCTAACTAATTGAGTATCCTTCGTTTTGGAAGTTGTTTTTCCATTTCTTTTTTCCTGCCTTTCTTGATTTTTTTCTTTCATCCGCTCTTTTATTTCTAGTTTTTCGGCTTTTGTTTTTTTCACTTTCTGATTCATCAGAGGATATGGTACTCTGCCGAAATAGAAGAGACAGATAGCGAATAAGGGAATACGAAAGACTTGATCCATAGAAGATATACATGTCCAGTCTAACAGAGTGTACTTCCAATGCAACACAAGGCCCTTATACTTCTTCGATCCATAAGCATAAGCATAAGTTTGCCGTATCCAGAATAATACCAATCCAAGCCATTTTGTGAATAAAATTTGACCAATGAACCAAGCAACAAAACTGCTTGTTACAAATAAAATCTTGTTGTTGCATCGAAACATATAAATGTTGACTAATCTGGCTAACGTTGAACTTGGTAAAATGAAATGATTTAATAATTGAAAAATTAGATTATTCAGGAATACACATTGAATGCTGAGATTACGCATTGAATTTTGC